GGTGAGATGCCTGATTAAAGGGTTATTTTGATGTAATAAAAAAAGTAAATTTTTACTCTCACTACAAATTTTGGAATTAAACCAAACCTAAAGAATTCAAAATTCTTTATGCATCATACATTAAATTGTAAAAAGATAAGCTAATTATAAGCTAATGGGCTCATAACCCATTTATGAATAAATAATATTCTCTTTTTAATTTTAATAAATTCAAGAAAAATAATAATATTAACAATTATAACTTTAAGAACATTAATATCCTATTCTTCCTCAAGATTTTTAATATCTTGAATAAGAATAGAAATTAATTTAATTATATTTTTACCCCTAACATCTAAAAGAAAAAAAATAAAAGATCAATCAATAAAATTCTTTATTATTCAAAACCTATCATCAACAATTTTATTATTAGCTATAATTTTAAATTTAAAAATTGAGACCCCCATCAATTTTGAAAAATTAATAATAATTAGTTTAATAATAAAAATAGGATTAATTCCATTTCACCTCTGAATATTCTCATTTATAGAAAAATTGAATTGAATAAACTGTTTTATAATAAATACTATTCAAAAACTTACTCCAATACTAATTACATCACAAATAATTAGATTTAAAGAAACTATCCTACCTATAATTTTATCTTTAATCTTTGCACCAATTATTATACTAAAAATAAATTCAATAAAAAAAATCCTTACATGTTCATCGATTTATAATTCACCATGAATAATCTCATCAATTTTCCTATCAAAAAATCTATTTATTATATTCTTTTTAATTTATTCAATATTAAATTATTGCTTAATAAAAAAACTAGAAACACAAAATATAATATTTTTAAATCAAATTAATGAAAAAAATTCATTAACCAAAATAAATCTAATTGTAAACATAATTTCAATTAGAGGTATACCACCAACATTAGGATTCTTTCCTAAATGAATAATTTTAATTAAAATAAATGAGATTTCAATTTTCATTTCATCAGCAATAATAATTTCAGCATTTATCTCAACTTTTATCTACTTAAAACTTTCTTCATCAATTATAATAAACCAAACTACAAAAAAAAAATTTATAAAAACAAAAAAAATAATAGAAATTGAATTAATTGTAAACACAATTGGAATATTTAACTTTATGATATTTAAACCTAATTAAAGGATTTAAGTTAAATAAACTATTAACCTTCAAAGTTAAAATCGTGTAATTCAAAATATATAAGCCTTAGCTTATTAAAGCATTCTTAAATTTGCAATTTAAGATTTATTTAAGACTAATCTAATAAACTTAAATATTATTAATGAGAGATGAATAACACCTTAAATAAATTTACAATTTATCACCTTAAATCAGACATCTCATTAAATATTCATGTATAAGTGAATATTATCTACTAATCATAAAGATATCGGTACTCTGTACTTTATATTTGGATTATGATCAGGTCTTTTAGGTACAATAATAAGATTAATTATTCGAATAGAATTATCTCAACCAGGCTCAATAATTAAAAATGATCAATTATACAATACAATTGTTACTTCTCACGCATTTGTAATAATTTTCTTTATAGTTATACCAATTATAATTGGAGGATTTGGAAACTGAATAATTCCTTTAATAATTGGGGCCCCAGACATAGCATTCCCACGAATAAATAATATAAGATTTTGACTTTTACCTGCTTCAATTACCTTACTTATCTCTAGATCAATATCAGGAACAGGATCAGGAACAGGATGAACAGTATACCCCCCATTATCTGGTCAAACTGCACATTCTGGTCCATCTGTAGATCTAACAATTTTTTCTCTTCATTTAGCAGGAATTAGTTCAATCTTAGGAGCAATTAATTTTATTTCAACAATTATAAATATACGAACCAAAGGAATAAACTTTGAAAAAACACCATTATTATGTTGATCAGTACTAATCACTGCAATTTTACTTTTAGTATCTTTACCTGTTCTTGCCGGAGCAATTACAATATTAATTTTAGACCGAAATTTTAATACAAGATTTTTTGATCCCTCAGGAGGAGGAGACCCAATTTTATATCAACATTTATTCTGATTTTTTGGTCATCCAGAAGTTTATATTTTAATTTTACCAGGATTCGGATTAATTTCCCACATTATTATAATGGAAAGAGGGAAAAATATTACATTTGGACATTTAGGAATAATTTACGCAATAATTTCTATTGGAATTTTAGGATTTATTGTTTGAGCTCATCATATATTTACTGTAGGAATAGATGTAGATACACGAGCTTACTTTACATCAGCAACTATAGTAATTGCAGTACCAACTGGTATTAAAATTTTTAGTTGAATTGCTACAATACAAGGATCACAAAATATAAATTCACCTCAAATAATTTGATCTCTAGGATTTGTTTTTCTTTTTACAATAGGAGGATTAACAGGTGTAATTTTAGCAAATTCATCAATTGATATTGTAATTCACGATACTTATTATGTTGTTGCTCACTTTCATTATGTTTTATCAATAGGTGCTGTATTCGCAATTATAGCTAGTGTTATTCATTGATTTCCACTTATTACAGGATTATATTTAAACAAAAAATGATTAAAAATTCATTTTTTTATTATATTTACAGGTGTAAATACAACCTTTTTTCCTCAACATTTTCTTGGATTAGCAGGAATACCACGACGATATTCAGATTATCCTGACACTATATTTTTATGAAATTATGTTTCATCTACAGGATCAATTATCTCAGTAATCAGAATTATAATATTTATATTTATTATATGAGAAAGATTCACTTTTAAACGAATACCAATCTTTATTAACAACAATACATCATCAATTGAGTGATTAATAAACTTACCTCCAGCAGAACATTCTTTTAATGAATTACCTTCCATTAATAAATTCTAAGAGTGGCAGAAGAGTGTCATGAGCTTAAAATTCATTAATAAATTTATATTTCCTTAGAAATAACAACTTGAATAAAATTTAATTTAATAAATAGAGCAAGACCAATTATAGAACAATTGATTATATTTCATGATCATACAATAATAATTATTGTGTTTATTATAATAACAGTAATAATAATAATAATAACTATATTAAAAAGTAAATTAACCAGACGGATAATTTTAGAAAATCAAATATTAGAAACGTTATGAACTATTATTCCAGCAATTACTTTAATTTTTATTGCACTCCCATCTCTTAAAATTTTATATATTATAGAAGAAATAATTAATCCATCAATTACAATTAAAATTATGGGACATCAATGATACTGAACTTACGAATATTCAGATAAAAAAAAAATTGAAATTGAATCTTACATAATTAATAAACAAAAAAAAAATGAATTTCGTTTACTAGAAGTATCAAATCGAATAATTTTACCTTTTTCCACCCAATCACGATTAATTATCTCATCATCAGATGTAATTCATTCATGAACAATTCAATCTTTAGGAGTAAAAATAGATGCAATCCCAGGGCGATTAAATCAATCATCAATTTTTATAAAAAAACCAGGAATCTTTTTTGGACAATGTTCTGAAATTTGTGGTATAAATCATAGATTTATACCAATTTCAATAGAAAGAATTAACATAAATTCATTCCTAATATGAATAAAAAATAATTAAATAAAATATAATTTATATATTTATACATTAAGTGACTGAAATGAAAGTAATGGTCTCTTAAACCAAAAAATAGTATATTTATCAAATACTCTTAATGAAAGAGGTTAATTTAATTAAAATACTTATTTGTCAAATAAAAAATACATTTAACAAAATTTGTACTTCTTGATTCCACAAATAGCACCCATATGATGAATATTAATCCTTATAATTTCCTCAATCTTAACAATTCAAATTATTACAAATCTAGAATTTGATAAAGAAAAAAATAAAAAAAGTATAAAGAAAAAAATTAAAAAAATTAAAATATTTAAATTTACATGATAACAAGATTATTTTCATCATTTGACCCCTCATCAAAAATTTTTCAATTTAACTGAATTATAATACTCTCACCAACATTAATTTTGCCAATAAATTTTTGAATAAAAAAATCACGATGATTAATAATAAAAAAAAAAATAAAAAATAAAATTTACAAAGAATTTTTAAATTCAACTAAACACAAAGAAATAATGTATTTATCTATTAGAATTATAATTATAATTATAACAAATAACTTTATAGGATTATTTCCATATATCTTTACTTCAACAAGTCATATTTCATTATGTTTATCATTATCATTACCTATATGATTAATAATAATAATTTATGGATGAAAAAATTTTACAAATTCTATATTTATACATTTATTACCAACCGGTACTCCTACAATAATTATACCAATAATAATCTTAATTGAGACTACAGGAAACTTAATTCGACCAATTTCTCTTTCAGTTCGATTGACTGCAAATATAATCGCCGGACACTTACTTATAACTTTACTAGGAAATATAAACTCAATTAAAATTATTATAATTATTTTTCCAATTCAAATAATATTAATCTTATTCGAATCAGCAATTTCTATTATTCAAGCATATGTTTTTTCAACTCTTATTACTTTATACTCTAGAGAAATCCCATATGAAAAAAAATCACCCATTTCACTTAGTTTCAAAAAGACCTTGACCAATTCTTTCTTCAATAAATCTATTAACAACTATACTAGGAATAACAATTTGAATAAATAAAAAACAATCTACATTAATAATTTTAGGAACAATTTTAACAACTTTATGTGCAATTTTATGATGACGTGATGTAACTCGAGAATCAACTTTTCAAGGAAACCATACATTTAAAGTAACAAAAGGGATGAAAATAGGAATAATTTTATTTATTTTTTCAGAAATTATGTTTTTTTTATCATTTTTTTGAGGATTTTTTCATTCAAGTCTATCACCATCAATTGAAATTGGTATAAACTGACCCCCTAAATCAATTAAATCATTTAATCCAATAGAAGTACCTTTACTAAATACAATTATTTTATTATCATCAGGTGCTACAGTAACATGAATACATCACAGAACACTAAATAATAAAATAAAAAAATCTATTAAATCACTAATAATTACAATTTTATTAGGAATTTATTTTTCTATTTTACAAAAATGAGAATATAAACAATCAGAATTTACTATTTCAGATTCAGTTTATGGATCAACATTTTTTATTTCAACAGGGTTTCATGGGATTCACGTAATTATTGGTACAATATTCCTATTAGTAATATGTTTACGAATAAAAAGCCTACACTTTTCAAATAAACACCATATAGGATTAGAGGCAGCAATTTGATATTGACACTTTGTAGATGTAGTCTGACTATTTCTTTATATTTCAATTTACTGATGAGGTAAATAATTCTTTTAGTATAAAAAGTATAATTGATTTCCAATCAAAAGGTTAAATTTTAAAAGAATAATTAAAATTTTATTCTCATTTTTAACAATTATAATAATTACAAACCTATTATTCTGAATAACAACATTAATTTCAAAAAAATCAAAAATAAGACGAGAAAAAAATACTCCTTTTGAATGTGGTTTTAATTCATTGTCATCACCACGAAAATCATTTTCAACACACTTTTTTTTAATTGCAACTATTTTCTTAATTTTTGACGTAGAAATCTCAATTATTTTACCTATATATAATACTAAAATATCAATTTTAAAAGAATGGATATTTACATCAATTATTATTATTAAAATTTTAATTTTAGGACTAATTCATGAATGAAAAAATGGTATACTAGAATGATCAAAATAAACAGGAATATAGTTAAATATAACAATTTCTTTGCAAGAAAAAAGTATTGATTAATCAATTATTCTTAGAGTAAAGAAGTAAAATACAATTTAAATTCGACTTAAACTTAGAGAATAATTTTCTCCTTACTCAAGGATAAGATTAATTGAAGCTAAAAAGAAGCAGTCCACTGTTAATGGAAAAAATGGTTAAACCCAATTAAAAGAATAAATTTAAGAAGCCGCTAACTATCTTTATAGTGTTAAATCACTTTATTCTTTTATAAATTTTTATAAAAAATACATAATAATAATTTATATAGTTTAAAAAAAACATTATATTTTCAATATAAAAATAAATTAATTTTATAAATATAAATTTATAAATTTTAAAAATAATTTATTAAAATTTATTTAAGAAATAACAATTCATCTTTACATTTTCAACGTAAAACTTTAAAATTTAAGCTACCTAAATACTTTAAATAAAAAATATAAAAAAAATTAAAAATCCAAAAAAAGAAATCATATATAAATAAAAGCTATTCAAAAAAAAAAGTACAAAAATTTTTGAAATTCAATTTAAAAATCCAATTAAACCACCAGTTAAAAAATATTCTAATCAACCATTATCAACTAAATTTATGCAAATTATTCTAAATGAAAAAAAACGGTTTAAAAAAAAACTAGAAGAAAAATAATTTAAATAAAATATAGAACTAAAAAAATAAACAAAATAACCAAAATTAATTAATAAAACACTTTTTAAAAAATTAAAACAAATAAATAAAGAAAATAATATAAGAAATATAGGAATAATTTTAAACCCAAAATCAACAAAAAAAATAAAATCAATAAATAATCAATATAAAAAAGAACCAAAAATTAAAGAAAAAATATAAAGGAAAATCATTGAAAAATTTATATAAAATCTATATTTAAATCTAATTAAAGGAAAAAAAAAAAAATTACAATAAAATAAATAATATACTAAACGAATTCTATATATAAAAGTTAAAAAAACAGAAAAAAAAAAAAAAAAAAAAACAAAATTTCTAAATTCCATTAAATAAAAAAGTTCTAAAACAAAATCTTTTGAATAAAATCCAGAAAAAAAAGGAAATCCACATAAACATAATAAAGAAATAAAAAAACAAGAAGAAACATATGGACATTGAAATAAAATACCCCCTATATAACGAATATCTTGACTGCCAAAAAAACAATGAATAAAATAACCTGAACAAAGAAAAAGTAAAGATTTAAAAATAGCATGAATTAAAAGATGAATAAAACACAAAGTTAAACAACCTAAAGAAAGAATAAAAAATATAAATCCCAATTGTCTTAAAGTAGAAAAAGCAATAATTTTTTTTAAATCATTTTCTACTAAAGCATTTAAACTAGATAAAAATATTGTTAATAAAGAAATCCATATTAAAAATCAAGTATCAAAATAAACTAAATATATATTAAAACGAATTAATAAGTAAATTCCAGAAGTTACTAAAGTTGAAGAATGAACAAGAGAAGAAACTGGTGTAGGTGCCGCCATAGCACACGGTAATCAAAATCTAAAAGGAAATTGAGCACTCTTTGTAAAAGAAGAAAAAAGAATTAAATAAATAAACAAATTTAAACTTAAATCAAAAAAATTATTATATAAAAATAAATGTCAACAACCAAAATTAAAAAATAATCCAATAGATAAAATCAAAAATACATCACCAAAACGATTAATTAAAACTGTTAAAAGACCAGAAATTAAACTAATAGAATTTTGATAATAAATTACTAAACAATAAGAAACTAAACCTAATCCGTCTCAACCTAAAAGTAAAGAAACTAAATCAGGAATTAAAATAAATAAAACTATTCTTATAATAAATATAAATACAAAATAAAAAAATCGAACAAAATTAATATCACCAGATATATAACCAATACTATAAAAAAGAACACAACCAGAAATTAAAAAAACAAAAGACATAAAAATTAAAGAAATTCAATCAAATAAAATTAATAAAGTAAAAGTAAATCCGTTAAAATCATAATAAACCCACTCCAACAGAACAATAATATTAAATTCATAAAAATAAATACTAAAAAAAAAAAAAAAAAAAAAAAAAAAAAAAAAAAAAAAAAAAAAAAAAAAAAAAAACAATTTAATCTAAATAGCACGGTTCCTCCTTAATAAGATCTCTGAATTCACAAATCAGAATTTTAAAATAAACTAAAAGAACATATAAAATACATATACATTTAAAAATAATAAATACTTGAAATTAATATAAAAAAAAATCTAATTTTAACAATATAAAAAATACAGGAAATCCATGAAAAAATAAAATTAAATATTCATGTAAATAACAATAAGATCTAAATTTTATTAATCTAGTAAAATGCCCGTGCTGGGTTAAAAAAAAAATTGTTAATCTATAACAAGCAGAAAAAAATAAAATAAAAAATAAATAAAATATTGTAAAACTTCTTCAAGATAAACAACTAATTACAATTAAAACTTCAGAAAATAAATTAATAGAAGGAGGACAAGATATATTTATAATACAAAATATAAATCAAAAAAAAGACAATGAAGGTAAAATTCTAATTATTCCTTTTAAAATAAAAAAACTTCGTCTAGAAAATCGTCTATAAACAATTCCAACTAAAAAAAAAAGACCAGAGGAAACAAATCCATGTCTAATTATTATAATAATTGAACCTAATTTACCACAAGTTCTTAAAGTAAATAGACCCACAATGGCTAAAGATATGTGACAAACAGAAGAATAAGCAATTATTATCTTAAGATCTCTTTGGACTAGACATATTAGACTAACAATTAAGCAACCTCATAATCTTAAACCAACAAAAATATATCTAAAATTAAAAATAAAATTATATAAAAAATTTATTAAACGAATCAATCCATATCCCCCTAACTTTAATATTACACCAGCTAAAATTATTGAACCTCCAACTGGAGCTTCCACATGAGCCCTTGGTAGCCAAGAATGTAATCCAAACATAGGAAACTTAATTAAAAAAGAAAAAGCTAAAAAAAATATTAAAAAATATCTATCAAATTTATAATCTAAAAAAAAAGAAAATCTCCCTTTTAAATTTATAATATAAAAAATAATTAATAAAAAAGGGAATGAACCAAATAAAGTATAAAAAATTAAATAATAACCGGCTCTTAACCGTTCAGGCTGATATCCTCAACCAAATAAAATTAAAAAAACAGGTACTATTCTCCCCTCAAAAAAAAAATAAAAATAGAAAAAATCTATTACAGAAAATACAAAAATTAAAAAAATTAAAATAAAATTAATATAAAATAAATATAAATTTTTAAAATACAAATTAGAAGAAAATAAAGATAAAGAAATTATTAAACAAATTCAAGTTCTTAAACAAATAAAATTAAATGAAATTAAATCTATTCCAAAAATATATGAAATAAAACAAAAATTACTAAAAAAAAAATTTTTTAAAAAAAAAAAAAAAAAAAAAAAAAAAAGTCCAAAAACATAATAAATTAATTTATCAACCAAAGGAATCATAAAAATTAAATAAAAAATAAATTTTAACATATTCTTAATCTCATTAAATAGTCAAAAGAATCTTTTCGAACTAAATAAACTATTAAAGAAAGACCTAAAACACCATCACAAACAGTAAATACTAAAAATAAGATTCTAAAAAAATTTTCATAAAAAAAAAATATAAAATAGTAATTACATAAGCCAAATAAAGAAATAGATATAAATTCAATTATTAATAAAGATAATAAAAAATGCTTACGAACAAAAATTAAACCCATAAATCCAGAAATAAAAATTATTAATAAAATAAACATTAGTTTTAATTTAATTTAAAAAATTATATAATTAAGTTTTTATAGTTTAAAAAAAACAATGATTTTGTAAATCAATAAATAGAAATTTATTCTTTAAAACAATATATCAGTAAAGAAACTTTTATTCTTCCTTAGTCTCCAAAACTAAAATTTTATATTAAAATACTTACTGAATAACAATTATTATAATTTGATTAATATTAATTACACCATTTTTAAAACACCCAATTTCATTAGGATTTACTTTATTAATTCAAACAATTTTAATTTCTATAAATTTAAATCATAATCTTCAATCAAGATGATATAGATATATTTTATTTATTACAATTATTGGAGGAATAATAGTTATATTTATATATATAGCAAGAATCTGCTCAAATGAAAAATTTGAAACAATTAATCTTAAACTATTAACATTCATTTTATTAATTATAATAATCACATTTTTTTTTTATGAAAATTTTTTAATAAACAATTTAATATTAAATCTTCAAGAAAATAAAATCACTTACAATGAATTTCAGGAAACAAAATCCACATTTAAATTTTTTAATTCAAGAAAAAATAAATTAACTATAATAATAATAGCAGTATTATTATTAACAATAGTTTCAGTTACAAATATTTCATCATCTTTTGAAGGACCATTAAAAAAAACTTATGTTTAAACCAAAACGAAAAACCATTTTTATTAATAATTTTTTAATTGATTTACCCTCACCTTCTAATATCTCAACATGATGAAATTTTGGTTCATTATTAGGTTTATGTTTATTTATACAAATTATTACAGGAATCTTCCTAGCTATACATTATTCTCCTAATATTTTAAATGCATTTAAAAGAATCATTCATATTATACGAGATGTAAATTATGGTTGAATAATACGAAATATTCATGCCAACGGAGCATCAATATTTTTTATTTTTATTTATTTACATACAGGTCGAGGATTATATTACGGTTCATTTAAACTAAAAAAAACATGAACATCAGGAACACTAATTATATTAATATTAATAGCCACAGCATTTATAGGTTATGTACTTCCGTGAGGACAAATATCATTTTGGGGGGCAACAGTTATTACAAATTTAATTTCAGCTGTACCTTACCTTGGAGAAATAATTGTGCAATGAGTATGAGGGGGATTTGCAGTAGACAATCCTACACTTAATCGATTCTTTACATTTCACTTTATTTTACCATTCTTAATTTCAATAATAGTAATTATACATTTAATATTTCTTCATGAAACAGGCTCTTCAAACCCTCTTGGGGCTAAAAATAATATTGATAAAATTCCATTTCATCCCTACTTTACTATTAAAGATATTTTAGGATTTATAATTTCATTATCATTATTTTCTATAATAATTAATTTAAATCCATATATACTTACTGATCCTGAAAATTTTACTATAGCAAATCCCATAATTACACCCATTCACATTCAACCAGAATGATATTTTCTGTTTGCATATGCAATTTTACGTTCAATTCCTAATAAATTAGGAGGAGTAATTGCACTAATAATATCAATTTTAATCCTATTATTTTTACCATTATCTATAAATAATAAATTTCAAAGAAATAAATTCTATCCTGTAAATAAAACATTATTTTGAATTTTAATTAATTCATTTATTTTACTTACATGAATTGGAGCACGACCAGTTGAAGAACCTTATATTTTAAGAGGACAAATATTAACAGTTGTATACTTTTTGATATTTATTTTTATACCAATTATTTCAAAAAAATGAGATAAAATTTAATTAATAATAAAATATTTAGTTAATTAGCATAATAGCATTATATCTTGAAAATATAAAAAAAGAATAAACTTTCTATTAACTTAAATTTATATAATTACTAAAAAAAATGAAAAAAAAATAAATCTTTATACAAATAAAATAAATAAAAAAATTCAAAACATTAGGTAAATAACACTTTCAAGATAAATATATTAATTTATCATAACGATAACGAGGAAAGGTAGATCGAACTCAAATAAAACTAAATACAAGAAATAAAAATTTCAGATAAAAAAATAATCTAATAATTTTACCCCCAAAAAAAATAATTACTATAAAAAATCTTAAGAACATTATATTTATATATTCAGATAAAAAAAATAAAGAAAATATAAAGGATCTGTATTCAACATTAAATCCTGAAACTAATTCAGATTCACCTTCAGAAAAGTCATAAGGAGAACGATTAGTTTCAGCCAAACAACAAGAAAAAAAAATTATAAATAAAGGAAAACAACAAAAAATTATTCAAATATATGACTGACATAAAATAAAATTAATTAAACAAAATCTTTCAATGAAAATTACTAAACACAAAATAACTAAAAAAAAACAAACTTCATAAGAAATTCTTTGAGCAATAGAACGTATGGCCCCAAATATAGAATATATTGAATTTGAACATCAGCCTGAAATTATAATTACATAAACCCCCAACCCAGAACAACATAAAAAAAATAATAATCCATAAAAAAATCTAATTAAATTAAAAAAAAAAGGATACAAAAGTCAAAATATTAAAGAAATTACTAAACCAAATAAAGGAATAATAAAATAAATAAAATAATTTCCAAAACTTAAAAAATAAAATTCCCTTGAAAATAATTTTAAAGCATCAGAAATAGGTTGAAGTAAACCTATTAATCCTACTTTATTAGGACCTTTACGAAATTGAATGTAACCTAAGACCTTACGCTCAAATAAAGTAAAGAAAGCTACACCTAATAAAATAAAAATAAATATAAAAAACACTCTAATAAAAAACACTTATTGAATGTAAAAACTACATTTTTAAATTCTAAATTTAAAGCACTTATTCTGCCAATTCAACAAATAAATTTTACAACTTAAAAGTCCTTTCGTACTAATTAAATTTAATTTATTGAAGATAGAAACCAACCTGGCTCACGCCGGTCTGAACTCAGATCATGTAATTTTTTAAAGGTCGAACAGACCTAAAATTGTAAAACCTACCCCACAACTTTAAATTAATCCAACATCGAGGTCGCAATCACAATTATCGATTAGAACTCTCAAATTGTATAACGCTGTTATCCCTAAGGTATCTTTTTCTTACTATCAAAATAAAGGATCAAATTAACCAAAAATAATTGTAAAAAAAAATCAAAGTTTAAAATTTTAAATGTCACCCCAACAAAAATATTAATTCCCTATTTTAAAAAAAACAACTAAAAATAAAATAAAGTTAATATTAAAGATCTATAGGGTCTTATCGTCACTCATAATCATTTGATCTTTTTAAATCAAAAATAAAATTCAATTAAACATTATAAATAAAGAAATTTTTTCATTAAACCATTCATTCCAGACTTCAATTAAAAGACTAATTATTATGCTACCTTAGCACAGTTAAAATACCGCGGCTATTTAAAAATTTATTCACTGAGCAGGCTTGACCTAAAATTAAACTCTTTAGGACATGTTTTTGTTAAACAGGTGAAAAATAAATTTTGCCGAATTCATATATAATTATTTTAAAAATTTACTAATTTAATCATTATTAAAATAAACAAAATTAATTAAAAAAAACTAATAAAAAAATAAATATTTAATAAAATAACACTTAAATTTTTTACAAACTTTAATTTAAAACAAATTCTAAACCTAAAAAAAATATAAAAGATAAAAATTATAATAAATTATTGAGATTATCCCCAATAAATTTAGAAATTAAAATGAATAAATTATTAAATAATAAATCAAAAAAAAATCTTTAATTAAATTAAATTCTTAGTTAACTAGATATAAAATCAAACGAAATTTCATTTCAAAACCAAACTAACTTTACATTTAATTTTAACACATTAAAAAACAAATCAATTTAAATCATGAGTTTTCGAGAAAAAAAATATAAATTTTTAAAATTAATTAACCCTGATACAAAAGGTACTATAATAAAATATTCTTTTATATAAAATGTAAATAATCCCCTTCAGTAAAATAAACTAAAAATTATAAATTAATTTTAAATAAATAATTAACAAAATAAATTATATTAATAATAAAAAAAAATAAAAACAAAATTAAATTTTAATTTTCAGAAAAAATCATATTAATGATTAATAATTTTATTGTAAATAAAATAAAATTTTCTGTTTCTAGATACACTTTCCAGTACATCTACTTTGTTACGACTTGTCTCAATTTATGAGAATGACGGGCGATATGTGCATTTATAAGAACTAAATTCAAAAAATTTAATAAAAATATTTACTTTTAAATCCAAATTCAAATTAAATACAAATAAAATTATAAAAAAAAATAAATTAATGTAACCCATAATTACCTAAATATAATTGCACCTTGACCTAACATACACACTTAAAAGTATTAAGAAAATAAATTTCCATTACACTCAACGACAGAGATATACAAAAAAATTTAGGTAAAATAAATCGTGGATTATCATTTAAATTACAGGTTCCTCTAAAAAGATTTATAAACCGCCAGATTCCTTAAATTTCATATATAATACTTACTGGATTAAAATATTTTTACTAAAATAACAGGGTATCTAATCCTGGTTTAACTTATAGATTATACAGAAAAAGTAAATTTGATTAATAAATTTCACCTAAATTAAAAAATTTATATAAATACAACTGAACACCAAAAATAAATTGATTTAAACATGAAATATAACCGCGAATGCTGGCATAACATTTTCCTGATTTAATTAAAGATTAATCAAATAAAAAAATTTATTTAAGTTAAAACTAATCACTGAAAATAAAAAATTACCTCATTTAGAACTTTAATTCTCTAAAAAAATTACATGCAAAAAATCCTTAAAATCAATTATTTGAACTAGAATCAAACTCTTTTTAACAATCATGTGGCTTGTGGAACTTTCTAAGCTTCCTCCTGGAGGTATCTTAATTAAACAAAGGAAAAAAAAGAAGTTTTTTTAAGTTAATTTTATCTTGCAATAAGAAAATTAACCAAGTTAAATATAAATATATTATTAAATAATAAAATTAGCCCCCACTAATTTTTTTAACAAAAGTTTTTAACTCATTATAAATAAAATTTGCTCCGGAACAATAATTACACTATTACAAGTTAAATTAATTATTTTTATTGTTTAATAAATATTTATTATATATATATATTAAAATATAATTATTATTTAATTATATTTATTATTTAATAAATATTTATTATATATATATTAAAATATAATTATTATTTAATTATATTTATTATTTAATAAATATTTATTATATATATATTAAAATATAATTATTATTTATATATTTATATAATTATATATAATATAAATATATTTTATATAAATTATTATTAATATATATATATTTATATAATTATATAATATAAATATTTTATATATAATAATATAATTAAATTATTCCTTTATTTTTTAAGTTAGTATAATAATATTTATAATTATTTCTTATTATATATAAAATATTTTATTATAAAAAAAAAATATTAAATTAAAAATCAATTCAAAAAATCAAAAAACTACAATTTTACCAAATTTTACCAAATTTTGCCAAATTTTGCCAAATTTTGCCAAATTTTACCAAATTTTACCAAATTTTGCCAAATTTTGCCAAATTTTGCCAAATTTTACCAAATTTTACCAAATTTTACCAAATTTTACCAAATTTTGCCAAATTTTGCCAAATTTTATAAACCTGAAATTTCATATTTTAAATATTTTCTTAAAAAAAATATTTTAAATGATTCTTTACAAATTCAAGTCTTAAATAAATAAAATTAAATAAGTTACGTATTCTTTTTTTTTTATAGAAAAGTTT